ATATCTAGTACAGTAACAGTGGTCGAATTGCTGCATAGCCTGGTCTATAATACGAATTAGGCAAATCCTAGTTCTCAAGTTAGCTCGGGGAGAAGAGGGTGACAAAGGATAGGAATATTGATTGAATCACAAACCTCTTATTTATATATATATATATTATTTAGATAGAAGAAGATCCAATCACGAATGCTTTCAGTTCCTGTGATAGAAAGTTGCACGAAACAAATGGGCGGCTATTAGTATAATCTTAAGCCAACAATTCCTTCTTTCCAGGAAAGCCCTTTTTGGCATCAATGAAACTCTGTGATCTAAGATTAGAAACCCCATTCAGTCTGGGAGGTAGGTTATGTAGGAAGACAACTTTACCCAGGTTGTTCCGATCGCAAACGGCCAAAGAAAAAATTAGTAGTATGCCGGAACTCTTTCTCTTAAGGCGCAGAGCGAACTGTCGGACTAGGAGCTGCGTTGTTTCATAAGAAGTTCCCCTCTAAATACTAAATAGATGGCAAGAATTTGTTCTTGGTGGTAGGGCAGTAGGAAGTATAGCCTTTTCTTTGGCGAAGGGAGCTTGTGACTAAGCGTCTATATCGCAATTTATGTATAAATACATTTTTATGTAGTAACAAGGCTTGTTCAAAGAAAACCACGCCCAGCGTGGAGATAAAGATTTGAATACGGTGCAATGGAAACCATGTTCATCATGGGACAAACCGTCTGCCAAAGAAAGAAAGGTAACTCCATGAAAGTCTTGCATCTCACGTGGAAAGAAACGAGGTGCGAAGCGAAGGAGTTGATCAATCAGAAGAGCAAGGAGGAGTAAGGGATGGCAGTCTGGAGTCAGGTTTTTCCTGAGGGAGAAGTCTTTTCTGAGTCAGTTGCTGCTCCATAGCCTTCTGCTCCCTTATCTACTGAAGATTATGAAGAAGGAAATGCTGAATTTGGCAATGACGTTCCAGTAGAGGCTCCTGGAACCGAGTCAGTCGTGCCTCCGAGTGATGAAGCCCCTCTTTCTGAAGCTCCGGCCGCTCCATCGGAAGTGGTCGCCCCCGAGACACATGCCAAAGAAGAGCCAACAGGCGCGCCCCTATGATGCGGCATAAAAGAGTAGCAAGAAAGCAAGTAGTTAGCAAGCCAAAGCGTAAGGGCCCTGTTACCATTTCCATCGATTTTTATCCGGGGGGAAGAAGACCAAAGTCACATTTCTTCAGGGGAAGCTGCTCACACTCGCTCATCGGCGGAAGCATTAATCGTTCTATCTCCAGATGACGTACCGCCAGCTGCAGAACAAGGAGTAGATGAAGAAAGGCCAGAAAAACATCCAGCCTCTACCCCCGAATCCCTTGACCACGCCCCGCTCCGGGGATCACTGAACGAGAGGGACACCCGGCCCTTCCCCAACCTATAGGAAGATAACGAAAGGGAGACAAGAGACAACCTATAACACAAGCATCTATCCGATTCGTTACGCAAGAGTGAGTACTGACCTCGCGGATGGAGAGGGATTCGAACCCCCGGTATTCCTATCAATACTTCGGTTTTCAAGACCGACTCTTTCAACCGCTCAGACATCCATCCTCTTCTGTTACCTACTTTGACTCATATCTTCGGTATACCTCAATACAAGACAAACACAGGAAAGGATATTCAACCAAAACCGGGCTATCGCCCTATCTAAGCAGGTTGGCCCTATCCTCTACGGAAGTCATTTTTTCATCTATTTCTTTCAGTTTCTGTGTCTATCGCTATCGCCCTATTATCTCTCAATTGCCTATCCTTTATAGTATAGTATAGATGAGGGGGAGTACCTTAGCAGTAGCTTCCAACACTTAAGATTGACCTCCTCGCGTTGGACTTAGTTGGAAAGGTAGGTGTTCGGCATGTCCCTTGCTTGCAAACTTCTTTAGTAAGGCGGTTTGGGGGTCCCATTCTTCGCGTTTACCGTTGTCCCCAGACTTCACTCTTTTCTTTCAACACTTGTATACTTTCTAAAGAGTCAGGCATGCCCCTGTCCCTGTCTCTTAAAGCCCTATCAGGCTTCCCCTTGTTTGCCGATTGAAGAAAGCCTTATATGGTCTCAAACAAGCGAGAAAAGCCCTATCTATCTTATTAGTCAAGCCTAAAGGTAAAGGCCCTGCAATCAAACTAAAGCGCTAACGAGCGGGTGAAGTATACGTAACGAGGCATTAGAGCAACGGCTTTCAGCTCAATCCGTTGCTTGTTGCCCCTTATGGAGAACTGCTCAAGTTTCGCGCAAGTTGCTTAATCCGTTGCTTGTTGCTTTCGAGCCTACGCTTGCTGGGTAGTGTGAAGTGGTCCGTGAAGGTTAAATAAGACTTGTGTTAAGCAAGCAGAGTAGTCAAGCCAGATAGGCAAAAAAAGCAAGAAGCTGTTTTCGTTCGATCGACGGAATCCATCGTACTTTCACTGCTGTGGGCCGGCTTTCATAAAGCACCTTTGGGCAGCAGCTACTATTGGGATGAGAAAAATTCGACAATGAAAC